CATAGGAACTGGAAGTGGAATAAAAGGTATTATCCACGCATATTGATATGTCTGTTCCATAAAATAAAAAGTTTTTTATTCTTAATTAATTGTTTCCGATTTACCGGATCTTACTTCGTTCGAAAAAAGTCAATAAAAAATCAAGATATGCACTAACTTATTTAATCATTTTATATTAATATTTATTCTTAGTCTTTTTAAAATTGTTCAAATATTCAAAACAAGAAGTTACAATTGGTCAAATGATATGACCAATTGACATATAAAAACGAATCCTTATAATAGGAAAATGAAAATCTAGCAAGGATCAAAATTTAGACTAAAAACTAAAAAGAGTACTTTATCCTGATATGAAATATAGGATTAACTAAGGACATCGGTCTAATGAAATAAAAACTCTTGATTTTAGTTAGTTTATTTCAACTCATTAACTAATTCATTATGGGATTGATTGTTTTCCATTTCAATAAAAATATTTTATTAGTAAAGTTTAGAAGATTATAGATCTAAAATGAACTTTTTTATCGAGAAAGGATAAAAAATGACTGAGATCTTTTTTTATCAAACCACGTATCCTTTAACAACTAGTATCATTCAAATTTTCAAATCGAAATTAGTTTTATCAAGTTTGATTAAAAAAAGACTCTATTTATTAGACAAAAGTTTACAATCCTTTGAGGTATTTTATTACATGTAAATAAAGTATAGAATGAGTAAAATAAAGGTCTTTTAGGTTCTTTATTTATTTTATTAAGTTTGATTTAGCAAATTCTAAAGATATAACTTTGAGAGATAAACAACGATAACTAAAAGTTCCAAACCTAAAATTTTTGGTTTTACGGATAGTGTAGTGTATGAAATAAAAAATGTTTTATTTCGAGTAATTTTTGAGCTAATTTTCACAGATCTTTGACATATCTATATTTCTTTTTTATGAAGATAATCTTAGTTAGAGAAAATGAATAAGAAAAAAGAATTCGTGTTGAACAATATATGTCTTTCACATCCAACTATAACAATGAATAACTTTTAAATGGCAGTTCCAAAAAAACGTACTTCGATATCAAAAAAGCGTATTCGTAAAAATATTTGGAAAAGGAAAGGATATGCGGCGGCGTTAAAAGCTTTGTCATTGGGAAAATCTCTTTCTACCGGGAATTCAAAAAGTTTTTTTGTACGACAAACAAATAAGTCCTAAAATATCGTACTAATCAGAATGGATTTGACTCCAAAAATGGGCTCAGTAATTTGTTAATATCAAAGTTAATATATTAATATCAAAGTTAATATAAAATTAACAATTGGCAGTCCCTATTCTAATCAATATGAAATAGACCCTTAATTTTATATTTTATAAAAGAATTCTTCTGTTTTTTTGAATAAAAAAAATACAAAAATGTTTATTTATTTTTAGTATATTTTCACTCAACTTTTGGTGGTGGGGAGTCTTATTTTCCCCATCGACCTTTACAATAATGAAAAATTTTTATGTTTCTCAGGAAGGCCAGATATAAGATTTTTAGTTCAAATTAATGAAGTGTTGAAACTAATTGATTCCATGTTAAAGTTAAAAATTTTTGGATAACTTTCTGACTTAATAGTTTAATTTATTTACTATATGGAATGGGTTTTACATATCTTTCCAATTTTCAGCCCAATGAATATAAATAAAATGAATATAAATAAAAGAACTTAATTGTTGCAATATTATGTATATGTACAAGAATTTTGTCAATTTGGAGTAATCCAAAGGAATAATACAAAATAGACAGATTTAAAATTCATCGATAAAATTTATTTTTTGTTTTCAATTTATGAAATAAGATAAACCAGAAATAATGACAATAAAAGTAAAAAATAAATAAAAGTAAAAAATGAAACTAATGAACCTTCAAATTTACTTTTGAACTCATTTTTTTATCAATTTGAATCTTTACTAAAAAACTGATTTGGTTGAATTGACTTGTTCAATCTCGACGATTGAATATGAATAGGCTATTATGAGTTCGAGCAAGCCGCTATGGTGAAATCGGTAGACACGCTGCTCTTAGGAAGCAGTGCTAGAGCATCTCGGTTCGAGTCCGAGTGGCGGCATGCCGTCTTCTAAAAGAGATACAATAGGTCCTATAATAAAAATAAATGAAATTCCCCATTTCTATTTCTTAATTAATATAGGGGATTCCCCCCCCCTTTTTCATTTTTATGATATTTTCAACTTTAGAGCATATATTAACTCATATTTCTTTTTCTATTGTTTCAATTGTAATTACACTTCATTTGATAACCTTATTGGGCAATGAAATCATAAAACCATATGATTCGTCAGAAAAGGGGATGATAGCTACTTTTTTATGTCTAACAGGATTATTAATCACTCGTTGGATTTATTCAGGCCATTTCCCACTAAGTGATTTATATGAATCATTCATTTTTCTTTCATGGAGTTTCTCCCTTATTCATACAGTGCCTTTTTTCAAAATAAGAAAAAATGATTTAACCA